TCTACTTCGCGAGCCTGAACTGCCCCGTTCTGTAACTTCCCTTCTTTCGTCCGTCCACGAGGCTGTAAAAAGAGAGAAAGGGGCGGCTATCTAGCGGGAGTCGTTTCGGTTGTATGCCACGAGGTCCCTATGGACAAGGGGACAAGTGAATCATCGCTTTTGGGCGCAGGCAGCCCTCTACCATCCATCCCATTGCATTCCATCGTCTCGTATTGTACTGTACCGTATCAGACCAACACCATCTATTGAGTGAGAGAAAGGTAGTGTAACCAATTCTATATTCAATATGTAGTACCCATTTTTTCCGTCATTCCCGTCACTACGGATTGATTGTCCCTATCTAATTACATGGTAGTGGTCTAGGGAGCGCAATTGCTAGAGCACGGGAGAATGAAGAGTAATGATTTCAGCAAGAGCAGCCGGACGGACTACTATAGTGAGTCTAGTAACTACTAGAGTTGAGTCAAAAGGTATGGTATAGCAATCTTTCCGAGCGAGCCTCTGGGATCTCCTGTAAACCCCCATGATATGGTAAAGGGAGGATATTAGGGGAAGCAGTGAGTGGAGATTCCCCTGCGGAGAGCCGGATGAGGGGATACCCTCACGTCCGGTTCGGAGGGCGGGGATATCCCGACCCTACTATCATTATGCCTTTGCAATGTTACTCGGTTTAACTCTATTTGTGACTTTTTCTCGTATGTGGGACTCCCTATCTTCTTGGATAGATAATCGATCGTCTTTCATTTGGATAGTGAGTAGTTTTTATAATAATAAGTCAAGTCAAGAATAATAATCGAACTGGGGGAGCAAGCGAACTCTATCGAGCCTACGCGCGCTAGCAACAAAACAAGACGACGCGAACGAGAAAACGGAGCGCGCACTAGCGCGCGGAGGCTTGAGAGCCAGCAAGCGGAGGCTCGAAAGAGCGCGCTAGTGCGCGCTCCGTTTTCTCGCTGGCTCTCAAGCCTCCGCGCGCTAGTGCGCGCGTATAGAGTCCGCTTCGTTCGCGTCTGCGCTCTTATAAACGCCGCGCGCTCAGGAAGGGTCTTTTGAACTTCTGAAGTGCGCTCATACTACCTTTTCTCGTTCGCTAGCGCGCTTTCTCCGTTTTCTCGCTTGCTCGCTCTGGCTTTCTCTTCTATCCTCCGCTTGCCATATAGCAAGCCTACGGTCCTTCCTCCCCTCCGCTTGCTGGGGATCACCGACCCGGAGCGAGCAAGAAAGCAAGCGGAGGCTCGAAAACTACAAGCTACGCGCGCGCTAGCTAGCTTGTAGTTTTCTCGCTTGGTAAGCAAGCAACCAGTTATGTAGGCGCCAACTCCCAGTTCTTTCTCTTCTTTCTTTTTTAAGTCACGATCAGAAAGGCTGAAATTCGGATCATGCATCTGGAAAGCGCTGGTTCAAATGCCGCTCGTGACAAGGCCTTTGGTCATAGAATATCTCGGCGCCTTTCGTTTTCTCGTTATACGGATTACTATCCCAGCAAGCGGAGGGGAGAACCGACCCGGAGCGAGCAAGAAAGCAAGCGGAGGTCCGGAACGACCCTACGCGCGCGTCTTGTTGTTTTGTTGCTAGCAAGCGGAGGCTCGAAAACTACAATAACGCTAGCTAGCTTTCCGTTTTCTCGCTTGCAGAACTGGAAGAACGAAGCCCCGAAACTCTACTTCTAATGCCCACGGATCTGCTGGAAGTAGGCACCCGAAGATGCCAAAGAAGCTAGCCACTATCATTGTATATATAATATTCTAATTAGAGCCTAAATGCAGCGGGGCCGCAGAAAGAGCATTTCTCTTTGTCTATTCAATAGACCCCTGGTTGGGTTGGAGTTGAGACTACCACACAACTAATATACCATTAGCACTCCACGAGTAGATTAGTTGACTAATTAGACTAAGACTCTCTTTGATATCAATCACTAAACTCAAGAAAATCTCTAAAATCATAAGAGAATCAAGCTGGTAGCGCAGGTTGGATCCTAGCCGTTATTCCCGCTTTCCCTGTTGAATGATCGAGTAGCTTCGACTACACCTTGAATCGGGATGCAGTTGGTGTTCAGTGTACCCAACGAAAGGTACAATACAAGAATTGAAAAAGGAACTGTCTTTCTTCAGCACTTAGTTGATCGAGAAAGCTAGGACCCATATAGAGCAAGGCCATGAGTAGATCGAAAAGGTCTCGCCTTGCCGGTAATCCTTTGTCCAAGATCCTCTCGGACTGTTGAAGAAGCATAAACCTTAGTCGTTCAAACGTACCTTTATGCCTCCCTACCCAAATAGTAACCAAATCCTTCTTTGCTCTTTCTTTCATGGAAATGAAATTGGCTTTTTTCTTCAATGACTCTTTCCTCTTTTCTTCTACCAGGAGTCTTCTTCGCTGGTTGAGGCGGTTCGACTAGTCAGGTTAGTCTTTATGATATCTTTGGTCTTTTTCCCATGCTTTCCGTTGGTCAACAACCAACCATATCCGTCTTCCTGGGAGAGGTTGAAGAAGTCTCTCTTTT